TGCGGAATAAACTAAATTTAAGATTGGATAAGATGCCCAATAAGGCATTAGTTCTAGTATCATGAGTGTTTCCTCATAAGAGCGTCCGCGAATCTGATCAATTACTCTTCGTGCTTTGAAAACAGACATACATATATGTTGAGCTAAAACTTTTGCTTCTCTATCCGAATTTTCGTTCTTTATCATAAAAGCTCTCCCCCGCCAATGAGTGATAAGTGCCTAGGTGAAGTATAGTATAAGATAAGTCAGAAAAGTATAAGTCTTATTAGTATTAGTATACTAGAAAAAAGAAATATACCTATACTCTTACTATAAGATAAAGACTCTTAAGATATTAAGATAAGGCTTTTCACATGAATACTTAGTAGAACGACTAACGACGAGATTTATTATCGTTTCTAGCGTGTCTCACGAAAGTGAGAGTAGGTGCAAATTCTCCCAATTTGTGACCGACCATACGATCTGTGATATAAATAGGTAAATGTTCCTTTCCATTATGAATAGCGATTGTATGGCCAATCATTGTGGGTATAATGGTAGATGCCCGAGACCAAGTCACTATGATTTCTTTCTCCTCCCTCCTGTTGAGTTTTTCAATTCTTCCCGATAAATGATTAGCTACAAAAGGATTTTTTTTTAGTGAACGTGTCACGGCTGATTACTCCTTTTTTTTTTTCATTTTTTAAATCGGCATTCTATGTCCAATATCTCGATCTTAATCTGAAGTATAATGATGAATGGAAAAAAGAGAAAATACTTTAGCTAGATAAGGGAAGGGGCGGATGTAGCCAAGTGGATCAAGGCAGTGGATTGTGAATCCACCATGCGCGGGTTCAATTCCCGTCGTTCGCCCATCACATTATTTCCAATTCAAAAAATTTTATTTTCAATGTTCCTATTTACGGCGACGAAGAATAAAACTATCACTATATTTGTTCCTTTTCCTACTTCTTCTTCCAAGCGCAGGATAACCCCAAGGGGTTGTGGGTTTTTTTCTACCAATTGGGGCTCTCCCTTCACCGCCCCCATGGGGATGGTCTACAGGGTTCATAGCTACTCCTCTTACTACAGGACGCTTACCTAGCCAACACTTAGATCCGGCTCTACCCAAACTCTTTTGGTTCACCCCAACATTACCCACTTGTCCGACTGTTGCTAAGCAGTTTTTGGATATCAAACGGACCTCCCCAGATGGTAATCTTAATGTGGCCGATTTGCCCTCTTTCGCAATCAGTTTCGCTACAGCGCCTGCTGCTCTAGCTAATTGTCCACCCTTTCCAAGTGTGATTTCTATGTTATGTATGGCCGTGCCTAAGGGCATATCGGTTGAAGTAGATTCTTCTTTTTTCTCAATCAAAACCCCTTCCCAAACTGTACAAGCTTCTTCCAAAGCATACGGCTTTCTAGATGTATATGATGATATCTAGACAGATGGATCTTATATGAATCGTATGATGAAGTACCACATGAGTGGATATAGTGGATATATAGGAATCCAAATCTGCCGAATCACTCATGTTATGATCTTCTACATCCTAGGTCTCCCCGTTCCGTCATCTGGCTTATGTTCTTCATGTAGCATTCAGACCGGATGACTCTATGAAATTACGTTGATACTTCCACATATTACGGGTAACGTAGGAGACATCTCTATTTTTCCCCGGGGGGCCTTTCTAATTACCACTGCTTAGCTTTCAATTCGCCTCTGACCATCAAATGAAATGTGAATAACCCGTCCTCCTCTCTTTGAAACAAGGGGCGCTTCCGGTTCTGTGCGCGCTTCAAACAATTTTGTCTTCTCCATATTACCATATCTCTAGAGTCAATAATTTTCTATGAGGAACTACTGAACTCAATCACTTGCTGCCGTTACTCAACAGTTTTCTGTTGAGGTCTATCCCGTAGGGGTACTCCAATTGGATCAGTGATCGATTTCTAGGTTTCGTCGTAAACCTAATTGGTTACTTCCAATTACGTAAATCAATAGTTCAAACCGCACTCAAAGGTAGGGCATTTCCCATTGATATAGGAACTTCTGTACCAGAAACAATGGTATCTCCAATTATAGCCCCTCTGGGATGTAAAATATATCTCTTCTCACCATCCCCATAGTGTATGAGACAAATGTATGCATTTCGATTAGGGTCATATTCTATGGTTACGATTCTACCAGATATCTCTTTTTCATTCCGTCGAAAGTCGATTTTACGGTATAGACGCTTATGACCTCCCCCTCTATGCCCTGCGGTAATGATCCCTCTGGCATTACGACCTTTACCACAATGATGCTGTCCATAGATCAAATTATTTCGTGGATTGGATTTCACTTGACTGTCTACGGCTCCATTGCGTGTGCTCGGGGTAGAAGTTTTGTATAAATGTATTGCCGTGTTATTAAGTCTTTTGCTTTAAGTTCTTTTCTCTATAAGAGGTGGGATAGAATAACCCGGTTGAAGCGTAATGATCATGCGTCTGTAATGCATTGTATGTCCCATCCTTCTACCCTTTCCCGGGAGTCGATGACTATTCATAGCTATTACCTTGACACCAAAGAAGAGTTCGACCCAATGCTTTATTTCTGTCCTAGTTGATCCTGATTCGACATTAGAAGTATATTGATTGTTCCCCAATAACCGAATACTTTTTTCTGTAAATACTGCATATTTGATTCCATCCATAAATCCATTTTCTTCCCTATGAGTTCCAGTATCGATAAGAATTCTAGTTCTTACTGTTCATATGTTATGGTATGAATATACCATACCGATTCGCTATGTATGGATGATGAGATTCCATTGATACAGAGCCAATTCCAATAGACTTATTGAATGTTCCCATTGGCGTGCATCCAGCAGGAATTGAACCTACGAATTTGCCAATTATGAGTTGGGCGCTTTAACCATTCAGCCATGGATGCTTAACAGGGATCATCGTACATCGTGAATAACCAAATTCCAATCGAAATGAAATCTTTAGGAGGAATCAATGAAACGACATCAATTCAAATCCTGGATATTCGAATTGAGAGAGATATTGAGAGAGATCAAGAATTCTCACTATTTCTTAGATTCATGGATCAAATTCGATTCAGTGGGATCTTTCACTCACATTTTTTTCCACCAAGAACGTTTTATGAAACTCTTTGACCCCCGAATCTTGAGTATCCTACTTTCACGTGATTCACAGGGTGCAACAAGCAATCGATATTTCACGATCAAAGGTGTAGTACTGCTTGTAGTAGTGGTCCTTATATCTCGTATTAACAATCGAAAGATGGTCGAAAGAAAGAATCTCTATTTGATGGGGCTTCTTCCTATACCTATGAATTCCATTGGACCCAGAAAGGAGACATTGGAAGAATCTTTTTGGTCTTCCAATATAAATAGGTTGATTGTTTCGCTCCTGTATCTTCCAAAAGGGAAAAAGATTTCTGATAGTTGTTTCATGGATCCGCAAGAGAGTGCTTGGGTTATCCCAATAAAGAAAAAGCGTATCATGCCTGAATCTAACCGGGGTTCGCGGTGGTGGAGGAACCGGATCGGAAAAAAGAGGGATTCTAGTTGTCAGATATCTAATGAAACCGTAGCTGGAATTGAGATCTCATTCAAAGAGAAAGATAGCAAATATCTGGAGTTTCTTTTTCTATCCTATACGGATGATCCGATCCGCAAGGACCATGATTGGGAATTGTTTGATCGTCTT